CTACTACAATAGTGTATTCCATGGCCCCCTCTTCATGGAAAGTAGTTACTACTTGAGCCACGGAGGATGCTCTTTGACCGATAGCTACATAAACACATATTACATCTTGCCCTTTTTGATTGAGAATTGTATCTGTGGCTACTGCTGTTTTGCCAGTCTGTCTGTCCCCAATAATTAACTCTCGCTGACCGCGCCCTATGGGGATCATCGAATCGATAGCAATAAGCCCTGTTTGAAGGGGTTCATATACAGAACGCCTGGAAATTATACCCGGAGCAGGAGATTCAATTAAGCGAGATTCCGAAGCTACAATTTCGCCTCTCCCATCAATAGGTTTAGCCAGAGCATTTATAACACGACCCAAGTAAGCCTCGCTCACGGGTATCTGAGCAATTCTTCCTGTTGCTTTTACAAAACTTCCCTCTTGTATCATCAACCCATCGCCCATTAATACAATCCCAACATTTTTGGATTCCAAATTCAGAGCAATACCCCTAGTCCCTTCTGCAAATTCGACTAATTCACCTGACATTATTCCACCAAGACCTATAATACGAGCAATCCCATCCCCCACTTGAATTACGCGACCGATATTCTCAATCCCTACTTTCCTATTATATTGTTCAATACGTTCGCGGAGAATTTTATGAATTTCGTCGACTCGAAGGGTTGCCATTAGTGTTTCTTGACTCTTTTTTTCGGAAGCAAGGGGAAAAATAATGCCTAAATTCTAAACGAAAGTAGAAGTTCAAGGCCTAATTAATTTAATTATTTCTTCGATTCTATGGCCCCGAGAATGCCAATATTAGCACGAATCGTACGGAAATGTAACTCGGTATTCAAACAACTATTCAGAGTTCCTAGAGCTCCTTGTACGGCCTGTTGGAAAACCCGTTGTCGGACCTGATTCATCGCCCTTTGTTTTTCAAAATAAAGGATTTCGTTTTTAGACTTTTCTAATTGTTCCAAACTAATAGAAGTAGCATTAATCAAATTTGCTTTTTCTCGTTCTATCTCAGAATATCCATTCATTCGATACTCATCTGCTTCTAGTTCGACTTTCTGTAATCGAACCCGAGCTTTTTCGAGCTGCTCAATGGTCCCTCTACGCAATTCTTCCGAATTTCGAATAGTACTCAAGATTCTCTGTTTTCGATTATCTAATAAATCTTTTAATGAAAGTAGATTATCTTGCTATTAAGTTTACAATTTTTATGATCTCTTCCCGAACCAAACATGAATCTTTCGATTCATTTGGCTCTCACGCTCCTTTTTTTTCTTTTTTTGCTATAGCTATTTCCATATCTTTTTTTTTTATTTTATGTAATGAGCCTATCCTCTATCTTCTCTTTTCTGTTTATATTTCAATATACCGAAACCCATATTAAGAATATAAGACTAGATAAATATTAAGAGGACTCTTCCGCCTAGATAAAAATCTATCATGGTCAGCAAAGTTGTTTCTTTATTTGTATTTGCCCTTTAGTTAATAATTTCAATTTCATTAAGAAAAACTAACTAAATAAATGGAAAATGAAAATTGATAGAATTCTTTTTTTTCTTCAAATCCAAAAAATTTCTCTTTTTTTTTATACATAGGTCGTCGATTCGGCATTGGATAAAAAAGGGCAGGGTGCCCTTCTAGTAAATAGTTCAAACCATTTTATCGATATGAGTGTTTTATATCAGATAAATTCTACATTAGCTATTTCCCGTTTAAAGCATTTCGGTACTAATACTAATATAGTTGTAGAAAGAGTACCCCTTTTTGCCTGGACTTCAAGCAGTTTAGCTTTAACCGTGTTAATGGTCTCACATTATTGGTCTATAGAGAATCAAAGTTGATTTACCAATGAGTCGCGAAATGCTATGGTTCTTCCATATGATTTCTGAATTTATTCAGAAGTAATTCGTCGAGATCGTGCACCTTTTTCTTATTTATCCAAAAAATACTAAAAAATATTTTAAAGTGCAGCCGGATAGATCCAATCTATTCTTGAAATAGACAACTCGCACACACTCCCTTTCCAAAAAAAATCAATACACCAACCACTACAGTTAGATTTATTAGATTTGTTGCTAAAATATCGGTATTAAGCCCGAAACTCCCAGCGGATGGCCAGTGAGCTAAAAAAACGAAAGAATGGGTTACATTTTTCATATGCTCTCCTCTTATAGATAGGACGAACAAAGAGCAAAGTTTTTCGATCACTTACTTCGCTCGCCCTTTTTTGATCGGTTTTTTTAATGTAATTTTTTTTAATGCAAATAGATTCAATCTAATAATTTCTTTTAGATTAAGTCTTAGGTCTCGTTTGACCTGTGAAAGACTCCTTTGTTGAAATGTTCCAAAAATTCCTAAAATAAAAGGAAAAAGACTTTCCACTGTCCTAAACTAAGGACGGGAAGGAAGAAGGCGAGCATATCCTCTAAATTGATCATCCTCAAATCAGCCCTTCCTGGGGTGGGGTATTGTCTGTCCCGATAAATAGGTAATTCCAGGAGTAATAAATAGGAGTAAAGTATTGATATAATTGGAATTGCAGAAGCAAATACCAATTTACTAAAAAAAGAAAAAAGTATCTAATCTAAAGGACTCATTTTCTTTTTTAGGATTAAACAAAAGGGTTCGCAAATAAAAGCGCTAGTGCCACAACTAGTCCATAAATTGTTAAAGCTTCCATAAAAGCTAGACTAAGCAATAAAGTACCTCGTATTTTACCTTCTGCTTCTGGCTGTCTCGCAATACCTTCTACAGCTTGTCCTGCAGCAGTACCTTGACCAACTCCAGGCCCAATAGAAGCAAGCCCTACGGCCAATCCAGCAGCAATAACGGAAGCAGCAGCAATTAGTGGATTCATGGTGAGTTCCTCGTGTCAAAAAAAAAAGAAATGGTTAAGGATACAATCAACCAAGAAATTCTTACTTCTAAGCTCTATTGGGGAGAAGTAACTAAAAAGTACAAATTGAAATGATAATCTGAATTGTCCGAACTACTTCGAGATCTCATTTTTAGTTTCTAATCATTAGAGGTTTGTGTAAATCCATATGATTCTCATTATTCTATTTCTCTTTCTTTCCAACCAACCACTCTTTCATTCCATTCTTCTTTCTTTACTCTTCGATATCCTTGAGTTCCTATTTTTTCCCCTATCATCTAATCCATAATAAAATAATCCATAATAAAAGACGAAATAGAGGAAGAACCCCTATTGAAATCGACCTAATCCAAATCCAATAGGAATTAAATCAAGATATACAATTGATAACAATATGCTGCATAGAACTGGATATGGAATCCAATTCCATATAGAGGGAATTCGATATATCGGATTAGATAATGAATCTAACTTAGGAATATATAATATCCCATATACATTTGTTTCTTCTATTTTGCGTATTTTCTCATTTTCTATTGATGAATCGGATTCTAAAATCATTCCTTAAAAACCCGCACAAAAGATGACTGGACTTATAGACATTAAGGATATAGATCTAGCCTGACTCCGCCCCCCTTAATGCATATATACTTTGACAATTCCGTAATATAGTCTATTCTCTCTCCTACAACTCTAGGTTGTATATTCATACGCATTTCTAACTATTTAGTTTTCCAACCAAGCGGATTATCTGGAACCATGCATGAATTGAGCTAAGCTAAAAAAAAAGACTATTTTGAAAACTAGTCAATTCAATGATGACCTTCCATGGATTCACCTATATAGGCTGCGGCTAACGTTGCAAAAATAAGAGCTTGAATACCGCTTGTAAATAATCCAAGAAACATGACCGGTATAGGGACTACTAAGGGGACTAAAGAAACAAGAACAACAACGACTAATTCATCCGCCAATATATTCCCGAAAAGTCGAAAACTAAGCGATAATGGTTTTGTGAAATCTTCTAGGATGTTAATTGGTAAAAGAATTGGAGTTGGTTTAATATATTTCTCGAAATAACTCAATCCTTTTTTGCTAAGACCCGCATAAAAATATGCCGCTGATGTGAGTAAAGCTAAAGCAACAGTAGTATTTATATCATTCGTGGGTGCTGCTAATTCCCCATGGGGTAACTGTATAATTTTCCAAGGTAAAAGAGCACCCGACCAATTCGAAACAAAAATAAAAAGGAACATAGTTCCAATAAAGGGAACCCAGGGACCATATTCTTCTCCAATCTGAGTTTTGCTCAAGTCTCGAATAAACTCAAGCACATATTCGAAGAAATTCTGACCGTCGGTCGGGATGGTTTGTGGATTCCGAACAGCTATGATAACTGAACCTAGCAAGATAGTAATTACGACCCAAGAAGTGATGAGTACTTGGGCATGAATTTGGAAACCTCCTATTTGCCAATAGAAGTGTTGGCCTACTTCTACACCCGATATATCATATAACCCCTTGAGTGTTTTAACGGAACATGGTATAATATTCATATTGTCCTCTGATAAAAATTGAACTTCAAAAAAGGAATTCTTTTGATTCAACCATCTCTTTCTCAACTCAGCAACTTGAAGTATTAATCTTATATTTAGGATACCAAGAAATCACATCAGATGATAATATATATCAATACCCTCTAATATATATCAATATTCCCCTTCTTTTATCTATGCAAAATATGCAAAACAAAAAAGAATAGTAAGTGATCCCATAAATCTACGCAGTTACCCAAGAATGAACTATTCTTCTTAATCAACGATTTCTTATATAGAGAGAACGGCCCTCACAAATTGCAAATACTAATTTGTTAAGAATCAATCGAATTGAAGTCATAGTGTCATCGTTGGCTGGAATCGATATATTTGCGAGATCTGGGTCACAATTTGTATCGACTAAAGAAATAGTAGGAATCCCCAAAATGGCACATTCCCGAAGAGCTATATACTCTTTTTGCTGATCAAGGACGATCACAATGTCCGGCAACCTCGTCATATATTTGATCCCGCCGAGATATCTTTGCAAGGTAGATAATTTTCTCTTCAAGATTGCCACATCTCTTTTTGGGAGATGGTGGAATTTTCCCATCTTTTCTTCTGCTCTTAAGTCTCTAAATTGAGAAAGTCTAGTTTTCGTAATCGACCAATTCGTTAACATACCACTGAACCACTTTTTATTAACATAATGACAACGAGCCCTTATTGCAGCTGATGCTACTAAATCCGCTGCTCTTTTTTTGGTACCAACAATTAAGAAGCTTTTTCCCTGACTTGCTGCATCAAAAACTAAATCACAAGCTTCTGATAAAAAACGAGCCGTTCTAGCGAGATTTGTAATATGAGTACCTTTACGCTTTGCCGAGATGTAAGGGGCCATTTTAGGATTCCATTTCTTAATACCATGACCAAAATGAACTCCCGCTTCTATCATCTCTTTCAAATTGATGTTCCAATATCTTCTTGTCATTTTTTCCACACTTCCTTTTGATTTTTTCTTTTTTTTTTCATCCTACCATTCCATTACGGAATTTATTTCTTTTTTTTTTGAAAATTAAGAAAGAGCCGAAATAGCTTGAAATAAATAATAATTGTTCCGATGTAACCTTCCACTGAGAATTGGCCATTGATACATGGTATAAACGTAACCTTAATGAATTAACTGACTTCTTTTACTTATTAAAATAAAATGAATAAAAATAAAATAAAAATCTAAAATCTGACCTGTTAGTGTTCTAAGGTCAAAAGTCTAGTTTAAATAAAAAAATCTGCTTTATGTATCCTTAAATCGTATAAATGGGGGTAAATGGGGGTTCTGATGTCTCATAGAAATTGTTTGTTACATCAGAATCAGAAGAAACTAATTCTGTATGGAGAAACAAAATATCTCTCATTTCCGACGCGAATAGATTTTTTTTTTGAATTTCGAAATAAAGGTTCTTGTCTTGTGGGGAATGATGCACAAATTTTTGGAATCCGGTACCAACAGGTATAATCCCCCCCAGAACTACGTTTTCTTTCAGGCCTTTCAACCAATCAATACGACCTCGTAGGGCAGCTTTTGCTAAAACTCGAGCAGTTTCTTGAAAACTTGCTTCAGATATGAAACTTTGGGTATTCAGGGAAGCCCTTGTTATTCCCAATAAGATTGCCCGATAATAGACCGATTCATCCAAAGCTCGTCCTGCTCGTTCTGCTCGTAATAGTCCGATTAATTCCCCAGGTGAAAAAACATTAGACATTCCATCTTCGGAAACCCGCACTTTTGATGTTACTTGGCGTATAATAATCTCTATATGTCTATTATGGATCTGTACCCCTTGGGATCGATAAACCTTTTGGATCTTATTAACCAAAGAGATACGACTTTGGGCTATGGTTAGCTCAGCTCCAATCAAGAATCCCCAGGGGACCCCAAGAATTCTTGGTATACGCTCATTCCAATCCTCAATTCTCCTTTCGAGATTCGGCGATAGTGAATCAATTGAACGCGCTTCAAAGATTTGTTCTACTTTTGGAAGACCTTGCGTTATGTCACTAGATCTCGATTTTTCATATATAAACGTAACTAACCTATCTCCTTTGTAAAGGATTTCTCCATAATGACCATGAACAGTTGCTCCTGTAGTGGCCAAATAAGGCTTAGCTGCTCTTATAACAAAGGAATCAATATTAACAATGAAAATTTGACCAGATTTTTTTATGTGCGATTTAAATAGACATACATTTTCGCAAATAAATTGTCCAAGGTGAATTATTGCCGATGTCTCCTCCCAAGAATCATGATGGAGAAAGTGCCAATTCAAATGGAATGGATCCAACATGATGTTACTATCGAAATTCGAAATCCTTTGATTTTCATCTATTAAAGAGTATTTAAGCCCTTGAAGTACTTGGAGGGTTTGTTTCAAATTGTCAAGGAACAAATATTTTTTTAACAGGATCTGATTATGCGTTAGTAAATAGTAAGATGAAGAAAAATTCGATATACTAGGTACAATAGCGGCTAAGGGCCCAAAAATATCTCGAATAGGAATTCTAGGATTCGATTCTTTTACCGCATTGGGATATTTCGAATTCTTGAATAAACCAATTCGAGAACAGTTGGATGCCGACAAAATCATCAAAGATTGGTATTCTTTATTTCGATTCAACAAGGTGCCAATAGCTTCTTGATGTTGGCTAAGTGATTGAATCTTCGCCTTGGAATAAAAGGAATTGGTGCGATCTAACCTATTATTGGGAATCGGTCCTGCACTTGTCCTATCATACCTTCTTCGTGTATACGAAATAGTGGACTTGACTAACTCAATTCTTAGGAAATCGCGAATCAGATCATTTGCTCTTACCTCAACAAGGGAAGCACGAGCCTCCTCTTTTTCTTCTTGTTCCCAATTCACTACTAAGCAAGTTCGAACAAATTGACTATTCGTATGATAAATTCTTTGAGTTAACTTGCTATTTTCATGAGAAATAAAATTGACAAGTCGAAGTTGGAAATTATCCTCTTCTTGCAAGAGATCTTGCGGGAAAAGTGTTGCTAAATTTCTCCCTTCGTCCATTTCATATGCGACTGCAGGTCGAACCGAAACAAAATACTTTTCCTTGCTCTTGAGAATTTTTTTCCGTTGAACATAGACCCAATTTTTCCTTTTTTTTGATTCCTTAGAATCTTTCTTTTCTCTTTCTGGTGGTATCAAACTACCACCTAATATCTTATCCGCCTCTTCAGGAAAATGAATATCTCCGGAAAAGATTTTGAGTTCCGTATGGCTTTTTTTTCTCTTCACTCGGACCAATCCACCTAGTCGACTTCTTGTATTTTTTGTGAGTTGTGTATCCACTCCAATGATACTATTATCAAGTACCTTTAGGGATGAGGATCTCGGCAAGATATGCAGTTCTTGAAGAATGAAAAAAAACCGATCTAGTTCTTTTTGGTATTTTAGACTAAATTCTTTTGTTCCTCGATGCTCAATCAAACCCTCTTTTTTTAAGATGGAATCTTCCTCTGGGCTCCCGTATTCGTCCTCTGAGTCTTCTTCTGAGTCTTCCTCTAAAGTCCCATATTCGTCCTCTGAGCCTTCCTCCGGGCTCCCATATTCGTCCTCTGAGTCTTCCTCTAGAGTTCCATATTCGTCCTCTCGGGTTCTATATTCGTCCTCTCGGGTTCTATATTCGTTCTCTGGGCTCCCATATTCGTCTTCTGAGTCTTTCTCTCCAGTCCTATATTCATCCTCTAGGATCCCATATTCGTCTTCTAGGGCTTCATATTCGTCCTCTAGGATCCCATATTCATCTTCTAGGGTTTCATATTCGTCCTCTCGAGTCCTATATTCGTCTTCTAGGGTTTCATATTCTTCCTCTCGGGTCCTATATTCGTTCTCTGGGCTCCCATATTCGTCCTCTGAGTCTTCCTCTCGAGTCCTATATTCGTCCTCTAGGGTCCTATATCTAAATTTAACAATTCCTGAACCCTTTTTATCTTTTCTGTATCGTGGATCGTCAAAATAAGCAAAAATAGTATTTCTACGTAAAACACCCATAAAGGGTATTTCAATCGAAATCCCCAAACAGGATATTAGTTCTTTCTCTTGTTCTTGATGATATTGTAATGGAATGACGAACCCATTTCTTCGCTTTTTCGCCAACAAATCCGAATTATCTTGAAGAATAGAAGGATAGACAAAATTCCAATGGCCATTGGACATGATTCGATCCGGCGTTGAATAATCAAGAATTTCCCTATCTTTTTTACCAAAAGTATCCAACAGTCTATGTCTTACTTGATCATTAGCCATTGAGAGGTCAAAGAGATATCTTCCGTCAACAGAAAAAGAATAAGTATTCATTTGATCTTGATCCTTGTGGAGCGAAAAAGACGCTATACTGGATCTGCACATACTTACTGACAATATCCATAAATGGCTTGTTTTTGGTAATCGACGAAGATTACCATATTGATATTCGGGCGCATGGTAAACATCAGTACTCCAGTGCATTTCCCCGTCTGATTCGGAATAAATATGCTTTTGTACTTTTTCTTTAAAATGCAAAGTGGACGTTCCGGCACGAATCTCCGCAATTACTTGTTCGGATTCTACATATTGATCATTTTGCACTAGAATCAAGCTTTTTGAGGGAATATTCACACTATATAGAATATCCTGACTCTGAATAGTTACATGCAAGTCTATATAACATAGAAAAGCAGGCTGCCCATGACGGGTACGTGTGGGGTGAACCAAATCTTCATTGAATTGGATTTTTCCATTCGAAGGGGATCGTACAAGGTCGGCAGTACCCCCTGTGAATACTCCGCCAGTATGAAAAGTTCTTAATGTTAGTTGAGTCCCTGGCTCCCCAATTGATTGACCTGCAATAATACCTACGGCTTCCCCCAATTCGACCAGATCGCCATGAGTGGGACTCCGACCATAACATAATTGACAGATCCAAGATGTGCTCCGGCAAGTAAAGGGGGTTCTAATATATATTGGTTGTGCTCGAAATGGTTGTGCTCGAAAGGCAGTTATGAATCGATTGACTAATCCAATTCCAATATCTTGATTTCGAGCGGCAATGCATCGTGAACCAATATATATATCGTCTGCTAATACACGACCAATTAGTGTTTGGACAAAAAGTTTTTCCGTCATCCCATTTTGAGGACTCAAAGAAATACCTCGGATAGTACCACAATCTCTTCTACGCACAATAATATGTTGAACTACTTCAACAAGTCTACGTGTAAGATATCCAGCATCTGCTGTTCGTACAGCAGTATCTACAACCCCTTTGCGGGCTCCGTAGCAGGAAATTATATATTCTGTCAAAGAAAGTCCCTCGCGTAAATTGCTTTGAATAGGTAAATCAATCATTTGTCCTTGAGGATCCGCCATTAATCCTCTCATACCTACTAATTGGTGTACCTGAGATGCATTTCCTCTGGCTCCTGAAAAAGACATTAGATAGACTGGATTAGAAGGATCCGTTATCCGAAAATTCGAATTCATTTCTTGTTTCAAATATTCACTTGTAGCATACCATATCTCAACGGATTGGCGTAATTTTTCTACCGCGTGTACAGCCCCATAATAATAGTGTTTCTCCAAAAGAAAACTCTGTTGTTCCGCGTCTTGCACTAACCATCCCTTAGATGGTATTGTTAAAAGATCCTCGATTCCTAATGAAATCGATGTAGTAGTGGCTTGATGAAAGCCCAGAGTCTTTATTTGATCCAGTATATGGGATGTATATCCCATTCCGAAATGATCTATTAATCTGCTAATAAGTCGTTTCATAGCAGTTCCGTCTATCTCTTTATTATGAAAGACCAGATTGGCCCGTTCCGCCATACATAAGTACCCCCTTTTTCGGCTGAGTAGGATTCGACAATTGCTGAGTAGGATTCGACAATGGGCCTGAGTCAGTGATTCGAAAATTTAATTAACTTCCTTTCCTTAATCTCAATCTGGATTCGCGCGGCAAAAATGATGATACTAGCGAAATCGGAATGCCCCCCGAAAGGGAGGGGCATCGCCGAATCTAACTTCCTTGTTTAGATAGTGTATGAATAGGCCTGACTAAATCCTTGTATGGCTTCCTCTATTTCTCTATAAAAAGAAATATGACCAAGAGTGCTTCGAATGTATATAGAACGGATTTCTTTTTTTCTATTTCCCACTATTAGATAGTGGGCATAAATCTCATGATAAGTCCCCAAAGATTCATATTGAACTTCAATCGGAACTTCTCTTGACCCAATGACGCGTTGATCTAGTTTCCATCGGAGCCACAAGGGACTGTCTAAACTGATTCGTTTCTGTCTATAAGCTCCCAGTGCATCATAGGAATTAGAAAAATGGGGTTCTTTATCTTTTGTATACTTATAATTATTATTATTGTAATTTACTTTTTGATTTGGATAGTTTCCGCAACTATTATATCTATTTGCACAAATACCCCGACGGTTTCCAATCGTTAATACATAAAGTCCGATAAGCATGTCTTGGGTCGGTACGCAAATAGGATCCCCAATAGCGGGAGATAGGAGATTCATATGAGAAAACATAAGTAAACGGGCTTCCGCCTGAGCTTCCAAGGATAAAGGTAGATGAACAGCCATTTGATCCCCATCAAAGTCCGCATTGAAACCCTTACACACTAATGGGTGTAAACAAATAGTACGCCCCTCCACTAAAGTAGGTTGGAAGGCCTGTATGCCTAATCTATGCAGGGTAGGTGCTCTATTCAACAGTACAGGATGTCCCCGCATAACTTCTTGAAGTATTTCCCATACAATGGGTTCCTTTTCCCAAATTTTCCTTTTAGCAATCCTGACATTAGAAGTAGCGCGTTTCGTGATTAAATCGCGAATTACAAATAGCTGAAAAAGCTTTATTGCTATCTCTAGAGGTAATCCACATTGATGTAATGAAAGCGAAGGACCCACAACAATGACAGAACGCCCCGAGTAATCGACCCGTTTTCCAAGCAGAGTCTCGCGAAACCTTCCCTCTTTACCTTCAATTACATCTGAAAGTGATTTGTATACTTTATTGTGACCATCCCTCGTTGGTTGCCCGCGGGACCCACTATCAAGAAGTGTATCCACGGCTTCTTGTACCAATTTTTCCTGGCACATTACTAAATCTGCTGGCGCTAATTCACTTCTTTTTAATAGATAGGCAAGGTTGTTGTTCCGACGAATAACTCTCTTATAAAGTTCATTAATATCCGAAGTCACTACTTTATCCCCAGACCTATAAACAATGGGTCTCAATTCGGGAGGAAGAACTGGTAATAAGCACAAAACCATCCATTCTGGTTCTACATTTGTTTGAATAAAATGTTTCGCCAATTGCATGCGTCTAATCAAAAAAACTTTTCTTATTCGTCTTTTTCTATCTTCCCATTCATCTCCACTATACCCCTCGTCTTCTAATTCCTTCCATTCGACCAAGGAATTCTCTATAATAATTCGCAAATCCAAATCTGCTAATTGTTCTCTAATAGCACCTGCTCCTGTCGCAATTTCCCGATTTCGAAATGTTGCAAAGCCTGGGGTAGAAAAAAAGGGAGAAATGCTGTGGTTACAGGATGCAATTTCATCTTCGAATAAACCTCGTAATCGTAAGAAAGTAGGTTTTTTAGCGCTGGGCCTAGCAAAAGAGAAATCGCCGTATACTAGGCCCTCCAATTTCTTAAGGGGTTTATCTAAAAGGTTCGCGATATAACTAGGAAGACCTTTCAAATACCACACATGAGTCGCGGGACATGCGAGTTTGATGTATCCCATTTGATATCTTCGTATCCGAGAATCAACAAATTCTACCCCGCATTTTTGGCAAAACCTTTCCTCCTCGTTTTCAGCTCCGCTCGCTCGAGAATTTCCACAAGCACAAATTCCGCTTTTTATGGGTCCAAAGATTCTTTCGCAAAACAATCCATCTTTTTCTGGTTTATCGGTTTTATAATGAAAAGTAGAGGGCCTTGTGACTTCGCCAACGACTTCCCCATTAGGTAGGTTTTTGTTAGCCCAAGCCTTTATTTGTTGAGGGGAAACGAGTCCAATTTGAAGTTGTTGATGTTTATATTGGTCAATCATAAATAAGAAAAGAATTTATATTTATTCCGATCAAACTTCCTCCCTATTAACCTGGAAGTTCTTCTCAGATACAAGGAAATGATTCAGTTCTAGAGCCAAAGATCGTAGTTCTCGAACGAGCACTCGAAAAGATTCTGGAGGATACTCGTGATTAGGTACTCTTTTCCCCCAGATCGTAGCATTAAGTATTTCTTGGCGAGCTATAAGATGATCAGATTTATAAGTAAGTATCTCTTGTAAAATATGAGCAACACCAAATCCTTCTAAAGCCCAAACTTCCATTTCTCCTACTCGTTGTCCCCCTTGCTTGGCTCTTCCTCTAACGGGTTGTTGTGTAACAAGTGAGTAGGGCCCAGTAGAACGTCCATGGATTTTCTCATCAACTTGATGAATTAATTTTAAGATATAGGACTTCCCTATTAGAACAGGTTGTTCGAAGGGGTCTCCTGTTCTTCCATCAAATATTCTGCTTTTTCCCGGGTACTCGGGTTCAAATACCCATGGATTTTTTGTTTGTTTACTGGCTTCATATAATTCTGAAAACACAAGTTTTCTTGAAGCCTCTTGCTCATATCTCTCATCAAAGGGTGCTATTCTATAATGTTTCTTTAGCAGATCCCCGGCTAATCCGAGCGAGCTTTCAAATATTTGTCCCACATTCATTCGTGAGGGTACTCCTAAGGGATTGAAGACCATATCAACAGGTGTTCCATCTTGCAAATAGGGCATATCTTGCCTGGGCAAAATTTTGGAAATGATCCCCTTATTCCCGTGTCTTCCGGCTACTTTATCCCCAACTTTGATTTCGCGTTTCTGTAAAATATATACACGAACCATTATGTCTAGGGGGTCCCTCTGGATCCATTTCACATCGATAACGCGCCCTCTTCCACCTATAGGTAGTTTGAGAGAAGTTTCTTTTGAAGTGGATACCTCAAGGCCAAATATGGCCCGTAATAACCCAGCTTCCGCGATATACGAGGATTCGCTCGCTATCTGAGGCGTTAATTTACCTACTAAAATATCGCCAGTTTCTACCCAGGATCCCAACCTAACAACTCCATTTCTGTCCAAATTGCGGAGTAAATGTTCTTCTAGATGTGGTATTTCTTTAGTAATTTTTTCAGCGGAGCCTTGGCTTGTCGTATCCGTCTGAATTTCATATTTTCGGATGTGAAAAGAAGTATAAATATCCTCATATACCAAACGTTCGCTAATTAGTACTGCGTCTTCAAAATTGTAACCTTCCCATGGCATATAAGCTACTAATACGTTTTTTCCTAAAGCAAGTTCCCCACCAACTGTAGCAGCTCCCTCCGCTAAAATTTGTCCTTTTTTAATGGATTTACCCCACAGAATCCGAGGTTTTTGGTGCATACAAGTATTTTTGTTAGAGCGCCGATGGGTAACTAAAGGAATACTTATAGTCTTCCCACTACTTGATAAAAGGATCTTGTGACTATCAGTAGAAATGATCTTTCCCTCGCGTTCGGCTATAACGGAAACCCTCGAATCTAGAGCTGTTTGGCGTTCCAATCCAGTTCCAACAATGCACTTCTCGGACCGAGAAAGCGGAACTGCTTGGCGCTGCATATTAGAACTCATTAAAGCCCGATTCGCATCATTATGCTCAATAAAAGGAATGAGAGAACCTCCAATAGAAAAATATTGGAAAGGAAAAATACTTCTAACATGAATCTGTTCCCATGCAATAGTCAGGAATTCTTGACGGTATCTAGCTGGAACAACCTGTTCTTCCTGAATACCCTGATTCAAGGACAAAGAATTTCCTGCTGCTATCATATAATATTCATCTCTATTTGGTGATAAATAAACCACCTGTCTCTCTTTTTTTTCTTTTGCTTTCTCAGATATTTCATAAAAGGGACTCTCTATGGACCCCCACCAGTGGTCAATTCTCGCATGAATAGCTAAGGATCCAGTAAGTCCAACATTGATTCCTTCGGACGTGTCAATTGGACAAATACGCCCATAGTGACTCGGATGAATATCTCGGCTCCGAAAACTTGCAGTTCTCCCCGTCAATCCTCCAGGACCCAAACAACTCACTTTTCGCCCATGAACAGTTTGTGTCAATGGATTGGTTTGATCAAAAACTTGAGATAAGGGGTATGTGCCAAAAAAGGTCTCATAAGTAGTTATTAATAAAATCGAAGTTGAAGTTGGAGTTACCAAAGTTTGTGGAGTCGGTTTCGATTGACGTATGAATACTCTACGGATAGTTTTTTGAACCGCATGTTGTAAACGACCAAGAGCCAGTCCGAATTGATCTTGTAACAGATCCGCAACCGAACGAATACGTTTATTTTTCAAATGATTCATATCGTCATCGTCAAGTATACCCGTTCCAAATTTCATTCCAATCAAATGATCCGTAGCGGCCAATACATCTCGTGGTAACAAGAATGTATTGTTCTGAGGTATATCAAGATTCAGTCTCCGATTCATATTTCGTCGACCAATCCTTCCTAATTCACATTTTTGTTGAAAAAATTTCTTTTGTAATTCCTCACATAAGGACTCCGAAAATACCAGGTCCCCACCTACACAAGCAAATTGTTGATAAAACTCCAAAATAGCTTTTTCTTTTGACTCAATCCTCTTCTTCTCCTTAGCATTCGGGAAAGATAAGAAAATTTCAGGGTAGGAAACATTATCTAGAATTTCTTTTAGATTCGAACCCATAGCTGATGATAGAACTAGAATAGATATCTTTTGTTTTCTACTCACGCGAGCCCATATCCTTTCTTTTTTATCAATTGCTAATTCCGATCTTCCTCCCCAATCTGATATTATAGTCCCAGTGTAGATAGAAATTCCCTTATGGTCTAATTCCGAGCGGTAGTAAATACCAGGACTTAGCAATATTTGATTGATCACAATTCGGTATATTCCATTTATTATAAAGGTTCCTAAGGAATTCATTATAGGAATGTTTCCAATAGAAATGGTTTGCTTTTGCACATCGAAACCAAAAATTAATCTCGCAGATACATAGAATTCGGAAGAATAGGTGAGTGATTCATACACAGCATCCCTTTCTTTTATCGAGGGTTCTAGCAATTGATATCCTTTAGCAAATAATTGAAATGCAATTTCGTGATCTGGATCTTTAATTGTTGGAAACTTCTCAAGTTCTTCTGCCAAGCCTTGATTAATGAACCTACAAAATCCCTCGAATTGGATCTGACTAAATCCGGGTATTGTGGACATTCCCTCATTTCCATTCCGGAGCATCTTAATCTTAAGTTTCCTGTTTATCGAAGAAAAATTCCATTATCAGCTCACTCTTCATCAATCCCTATGGATCGATCTAGCAATTATGGAATCCATATTCTGTTTACTGAATCACATGAAATTCTAGGGAACTCCACATACATATTTCATATATGTATTTCATACATATGAATAGAGACAATTTCGACGAAAGTTCGAATTTGCCAGGGGTACAAATCGAATGAAAATGAATTGATAAAACATTCCTAGAAAAAAATTCTGCCACTTACACTTTATGATACTAATCAGATTGGATGGCAAAGATTTCTCATTTTATCTCCTTTCTATGAATGGGATAAAGCCATAATATAATAATTTATAAGCACTAGCAAATTTGACTTTAGTTCGATTTAGAATAGCACGCTTAGTTTAATTTCAAAAAAGAATAAGAATTTGAGGGTTCTTTTTTGTTTCGTAGTAGTAGAATTGCTAGAAAATATAGGATTTAATTGTAGAATCCTAAAATAAAGTAAGTCCTTTTTTAAGTACATGCCAATCTAGTTATCCACCTCTCCACATATCCCTGCTTTTATCGTAATTTCACTTGGGTGGGCCAAGATGGTCAGGTCATACTCTATATCAGACCAAATTTCTTTTTTTTATTCAAGATATTTAATGCAATGAAAAATTAAAGCACGATTCCCCATAGAGATATGTACATAAGGGAGATCCATGGATAATAATGCTGTTATGGATAATAATGCTGTTCGGACCTGTAGTTTACCTATACACGGATTAGGCATAAATCCATTCTATTTTATTATGCCATTAAAAGGAAGGGGGGAGAGAATACCGATTTAAGAGTCGTTCACTACTGCAATTCAAAAAAAAAAAATAGAATTCTAGTTAATGGTTCCAATTTGTTCTGAATTTTGCAGCCTGTGACTGGAAATCCACTTTTTCTCTTTTTTCATCTCAATAGAAAGAAAAGGGAAGTTTTCTAGTGTTAGCAATGTTTGTTTTAAGATAGAATCCATCGAGGAGAATAATCGAAACTGGATTCAAAAAAAGCAGGAATAGATTTTTTGAAAAAGATTGGAAAAAAGTAAGTAGAATTAGATTCAAGATAAAAGAAAGGAGGTTTTAGTAAGAAAACCTGGATGAATACTTGCTCTTTTCTCTATTTTAGATCAGATTTTTTGGCGGCATGGCCAAGCGGTAAGGCAGGGGACTGCAAATCCTTTATCCCCAGTTCAAATCTGGGTGCCGCCTGATCAATAAAATACTTAGGCTTATAGTACTGATCGAACTCGACAAATTCGTACCCTGCATAAGTTGGGGCAAGAGAGTAACTAGGCCTGGCGATACTGGATTTTGAGAATCCATAGTTCTATCCTCAAACTAGGGTTTGTTTTGTCGGTAGTGGCCCAAACGGCTACCAATAAGGATGAGGTTGCGTTTCCTTATTCTTTTATTAATTTTAATTGATTCGATTCGAGAATTAAAAATTACAAGGCTAAGATGTCAGAAATCTTGATATCCAAAGGGCCCCTAAGGGGCATTCTTTTTTTTTTCAATCTAAGATTGAAGAAGGGACTCCACGAAGGAATATCAAGACTTCCTAATTATCATACATTTTATTTATCATACATCTTATGCTACCTACATACACTAAAGTAAGGGCTACTGATTCTGTCGAGAATCAGATTGAATAGGCTGATCAAAAATCAATTTCGGAGTTGTGGATAAAGTCTCCTCATTCTTTCATAGAATGATAGAAGGGCTGTAGGGTTTAGGTTAAAAATAAACATAGGCAAGGTAGGTATCCAATAAATATTTATCTATCCTAATTTTATGGTATATTCTGACGTCCTTTGCTTATAAAAAAAGGGTAACAAAAGGAAGAAAAAATCTTCCTATTCCCGCGTCTTCTATTCAGGACATCATCCCCGTACTCTTTTTTAAGGAAAAGGGCTATGTATCGTATTTATACTTAATGCTCTCCAATTCTACCAGAAATCCTATAAGAATTTGTTAGGAGTAAATTCCTTGAACTGATTCATCCATAGCGTTAGGGCAGAATCCCTTTTTGACTCTGTACCCTTGATTCCACTATGATTATTGATCAATAGTAGAATAATTCCTTCATAGAAATAGGAGACATAATTTACATGGATATAGTAAGTCTCGCTTGGGCTGCTTTAATGGTAGTCTTTACATTTTCTCTTTCACTAGTAGTATGGGGGAGGAGTGGACTCTAGGGATACTACTAATTGATTGAGTAGTCGAATTGTTGTATCAACTTTTTTCTTTAATTGATCGTTTTGCATTAATCATTTTGCCAAACTTTATTCTTTCTCTCTTTCTTTAGTTTTGTTTCACTCCTGTACCTGTAAGAAACTCTTGTAAGAAAGAGTCGTTCTATTCTACTATATAGAAATAGAAAGAGCGATTACAGCAATTCCAAATTTCTACTAGAAGTGACGAATGGTTAAAAAAGTTCTATACATAAGAAAATTAGACTTTCTTCCACGGAGCTATTCACAACATATCGCACACTTTCCATTTGTTTTATATTCTTTTCTTATTCTTAGAATAATTTTTATGCTCTTTTGAAGCATCTCGCCGCATGTTTAAGCATGAAAGATTCGCTGGTTTTTTCCTTTTACTTTTTTTCTTTTACTTTTTACTATAGTCTATTCTCATATTATTTTTCTCTCCCTCCATGGATTCTTTCGTGAAGAATTCTCTTCGATTTTTTTATTTTGACTTGATTGAAATTAAGTGGATGCAGTGAAAAAAGAAATTGAATTAGACTACTATTTCAATCTACTAATCTATTCTATGTAGATTCAAGATAATATAATAGAAAGACTCTAAAGTGTCGTAGAAAAAACTATATGTAGTTCTTTCTACCACACTTTATGATTCCAACCAGATCCTTTCATTTAAGACTTGGATTTTTATTTTATTTAATCCCTTTTTCATTTCTTCAATGATTAATTGGAATTCCAATTAATCATTTTGGCTGACTGTTTTTACATAAATAATAAGTAAAAAGGCAGTAGGAACTAGAATAAACAGTGCAGTAGCAATAAATGCGAGAATATTGACTTCCATAACCTCTTTATTTTTTTCACAATAACTCGGGATGTAATCCCATGGAGAGGAAAAAGGGGTATCCTGTAAATTCAAGGGGAGGACTTGCATTCTGATAATACTGAATCAATTCAATATTATGAATATCGGATCTATCAAATCAATTCATGGTTGAGAGTGGAATAGTATAACATAGTAAGATCCACTTTTTCTTTTCTATATCTATAACCCACGATCTTTCTTATCTTATCCAATTTCCCTTCCTTTTTCTTATAGTTATACATACAATTATGTATGTATGTATTATATGACCGACTTTCTATGGGTCACATAGACATCCAAATAAGCAGTAGAAGTAGAAGTGAGATGGAGAAAAGAGGGCTTAAATAAAAAAAAAATCGAATATTTTAATTAATTTAGGAAAAAGGGCGTTTGCTTTGCTTAGTTTTTCTTTTATTTTATTAGGTTACTATCAATATCCACTTTTGGGGTCTAAAGATGAGAACAGATCCATAAAAAAGGAGTCCGCAAATGGAATGAAAATGAGATAGATTCTTTCCAATTAGTCATTGAACATACACAAACAAAGTTGGAACTACAAAATGGAGGGGGCCTGTTTAATCCAAAAAGTAAAGTACTAATTATATTAAATTAAATTCACTGTCTATGTCTAAGAAAAAACGAATACGATTTATGTATGGATTTCGGTAAAATACCGGTACTCTATTCCATAAGAGTCGAATAGGAAGTTAAGATGAGGATGGTATCATCATAAGGATAGAGTAATATCCTAAATTATACTAATCCAAGTATGATATGTATGTCTTTCCTTATCAACCGGGAGTAGTGAAAAAAAAATTCCTATAGGCCTCCCCTCCCTCTTTAATGAGAAATGCGAAATAAAAAAAGTGAAATAAGGGTGCCCCATAGGTATTTGATCTTCTCTCCTGCCCCCCCTTTTTCATGGAAAAAGGAAAGATGAATTTCTCCATTCATTGAACCCTAGTTCGGGACTGACGGGGCTCGAACCCGCAACTTCCGCCTTGACAGGGCGGTGCTCTGACCAATTGAACTACAATCCCCGCGGGGTGTATGGCATACCTATTCTTAAATAGAACCATAAGAAGATTCGATTCGCCTGTCGTACTCTAAGAAATAGACGAATCATATACTACATACCCACATATAATATGTGGGTATAGTGAGAGTGACATAACTAGTATGTCGCGATTTTTTATCGCTAAAAATGGATGATAATCCACCTTTCATTTCAATAAGAAAAACTCTTTTGTTTGTAAAAAAGGAATGAGAGAGATATGGATTAGAAAGAAATTTCCCCCTTTCGCTTTATCCTTTATTTCTATGGATCAGACATTTTATTTTATGGAAGAAAAACAAATGGATTTAGTTCATATTCACGAAGCCCTAGATTTTTGGGCCGAGCTGGATTTGAACCAGCGTAGACATATCGTCAACGAATTTACAGTCCGTCCCCATTAACCGCTCGGGCATCGACCCAGGAAGAATTTATTCTAGGGTTTTTTAGAATCTATGATTAACCTCCTTTCATAATACTCCCTACCCCCAGGGGAAGTCGAATCCCCGCTGCCTCCTTGAAAGAGAGATGTCCTGAACCACTAGACGATAGGGGCATCACTTCACTAGACGATAGGGCCATATACAACCGCTCATCATTATACTATAATGATAGTATGAGCAGTTTTTTGGAATTGTCAATATACTCGAAGAGTATAACTAGATCCAAAGCAAAGAGTCTTTCCTACTTTTCCGTTATGCTTTCATAGGATTTTTTTTAGTTGATGGTTAGGTTAATTCACGGATCATTCCCTACTTTTTAGGGAAATTCATTTAAAGGGTATAGAATAAGAATAGATTAATAAAAGGGATTCTAGATTAGTTCAGTACAGGTAGTGATTTGATTGATCTAACAGGAAAAAGAGTCCAATTTGATTTCTTTTTTGTAATTTCCACCCCGTGCTTCGTTTAGCGTTCAGACCAAAAATGCATGCATCCCACACTAAGTCATAAAATTCAAGAAAAAATAGAGAAATTTTCAAAAACAAAGAAAAAAAAGTGAATAAATAATAAATTTAGTAGAAAAGTACTTTATCGGATTCGAACCGATGACTTACGTCTTACCATGGCATTACTCTACCACCAAATAAAAAGCCCTTTATCGGATTTGAACCGATGACTTATGCCTTACCATGGCATTACTCTACCACTGAGTTAAAAGGGCTTTTTATTCAATTCAAAAATTAGCCACTTTGATTTCTCATTATGAGTCTACTGCATAATGTACATAATATATGTATATATAGAGATATATGTAGAGATTATATATGTATATATCGAGATATAGAAGTTTATTCATGGCGAGGTTCAAAATCTTGAGAGTTCAAAATCTTGAGAAAATCAAGAAAAATAAGAATTTCATATTCTCTCTTATCACTTGCACAAAGTAGAGGTTTTTTTCTTTTTTTTTTATATAAAAATACATATATTTTTATATAAAAAAATACATATAATAAAATACGTGAAGAGAGAGTTGACACAATAAAAAATTATTCTAAGTATCCGATATACTTGAAGAGGGTAAGTTCATAGGTATGTAAACACGATCTCGGACGACTCACCAAACCAAAGCCCAGAAGTTCTATTTTTTAGAAGAGGAGAACAAATATGTATCAATTGTTGAATCGGATACAACAATGGGTAAAAAAAAAAAGGCCAAAGGGGCAATAAGAGCTGCTGTTAAAAAAACGGTAGACTTTGTTTTTTTTTATCTTTAGGCTATTGACTTTTCACGTGCTCAGAACGTTCTGCAGAATTAGGGACTTTTTTCTTCTATTGGCTGATCTTATGATGAGAACTTTCTCCATTTATGTTTTATTTCCTCTAATTCTAATTGGGTAGGGTATAAAGGAATTCGCGCTCTTCATATACCCATATGGTTGGGTATTAATTTTCAGTGATATACTTCTTGTCTGTTTTGGTGAGAAATTGAAACTATTTTTAACAGGCATCTCTTAGAAAAACCTTCGAGTTCAAAACTTTTCAATTTTTCTTAAAAAGTTTTGGACGGATTTGTTGAAGCGATTTTTATTTTTAACAGGTACCCCTTCCAAGGAAGGGGGGTACTTGAATATTCTCCAAGGATTCTGGTTGGTGCATTTTGAACAAACTATGTTGGAGTTTTAGCAACAATTTGCTTGTAAAAAGTGGGCAGTCGAATTTATACTGCAGAGTATAAAAATTATTCTACTGCCTGCCCAACAAAAAATAATAAACCATACCCTACATACCTAACTCCTCCTGGCTATGGGTTTTCTGTTTCCGAAGATTAGGAAAAAAGGAGGATTCTGGAACCCTAAAGGTTCGATGGTATATGGATATGGAAAATATAAGATTCCCGATCCTAGCGGGAAAAGGAAGGGAACAGATACCCAATATGATTCTTGGGAGGAACATTTGGTAATGGTCTTGGTCCTCTATGCTTTTTTTTATGTGTTCTTAGTTCTATTCATCTTCTTTGATTCTTTTAAACAAGAATCTAATAAACTAGAATTGAGTGGAAAAGAGGAGAAGAAATTGGTAAATGGGGAGGATCGACTAACCAGAGACATTTAGGATCTTCTTTACATCAGGTAAATCCGTCGGGTCCTGTCCGCTTCTCCGTTTAAGTTACGACTCTTTGTTTCTTGCTTCTCTCAAGCCATAGGGAAAGTCTATGATGAATTTTTAAAATGCATCTCACTCTTTCTCTACGGCTCGGACTTCATGATAAGTGGGGGAAGAAAGAAAACATCTTCCCCAATTTCTTTGTTCAGAATTGAACAAAAAAGAAAAGGAAGAAAGGGATTTATGGGGGCAGTGCTGCTCCCTATATCTCCTAGTGTATATTGTAGGAATAATCAAACTATTCCTTAGAGCAGTCTGGCACACTTACGTCCTCGCAAAACAAATAATGATCATTGTAGTCGTAACCGTAGAATACGACCCTAATCGAAATGCATACATTTGTCTCATACACTATGGGGATGGTGAGAAGAGATATATTTTACATCCCAGAGGGGCTATCTAAACCCTAAAGCTAAAGTAAAGGCCCGCGATCGAAGTACCAACAGCTCACTGTCATGAACCTTCTCCATTTGATTCAATAAGGGGGAATTAGCCTCCTTCTCGAATGGCTACCCTTGACAAAGGGTAGCGTTGGTATCATAATCTACATGTAGCGGGTATAGTTTAGTGGTAAAAGTGTGATTCGTTCTATTAATAACTGAATTTGAAATGATATACTTAAGGCGTCCTTAAGTTTTTTATATTCCGATGAAAACTTTAGTTCTTATAAAGGATTTAATCCTTTTCCTCTCAATAGCATATTGAGGAAGAATATACATTCTCGCGATTTGTACCCAAAAACTAATTGAAATTGCATCCAAAATACAAATTGGATTATGAGTACAGAGTCGCGAAGCATAATTTTACATTTTTTTAAGTATTCCAATTTTAAAAATATGAGTAAAGGATCTATGGATGAAGATACAAAAAAGTTTATTTCCAATCGTAACTAAATCTTCTTTTGTTAAAAAAGGAAATGGAAGCCAAATAGCTAAAAAACGGTAGTTTTGGTTTACTAGAACCATCAGCATATTGTTTCAGCTCGGTGGAAACCTAATTCTTTTCCTCAGGATCTCTTGAATGAAATTAGGGAACGAAGTAAGTAGATTAGATAGATTTAGTAGAATTTCTATCTCCTACTCTATAGGGATCATCTAGAAAGCGGAGAGCTTTGGTTCCATTCAGATAGAAAAGCTGACATAGATGTTAAGTGGTGAGAATATCCATAAAGGAGCCGAATGAAATCAAAATTTCATGTTCGGTTTTGAATTAGAGACGTTAAAACTAATCAACCAACGTCGACTATAACCCCTAGCCTTCCAAGCTAACGATGCGGGTTCGATTCCCGCTACCCGCTCCATTCTGTATAAAAGGACTATTCTATTTGTCTAGACATGGTAGAGTCCTGTATTCAACCTTTTTCGTCCACCAGTTTCCGTCCCTCCAGAGCGGAGTAGAGCAGTTTGGTAGCTCACGAGGCTCATAACCTTGAGGTCACGGGTTCGATTCCCGTCTCCGCACTTAGCAGTCTGTATAAAAGGACTATTCTATTTGTATAGATATGGTAGAGGGCTGGGCGGTATCCAACCCTTTTTATTCATTAGTTCCCGGCCCTAAAGGGCCAAATGGAGCAGTTTGCGAAGTCACTTGCCCCTACAAGAAGAACTCTCAAGGCTCCTTCCTACCCTGCAGAAAAGAAAAAAGAAATGAAAGAAAGGCACAGTCTACCTCCCTTCCCTTTAAAAGCAGTTTGCCAGTTGTTTGTCTCGGTTAATCCCCAATTTAGGGAGCCCTGTTGGCGAGTTCGATTCCCGCCTCCGGAGCCCCTTTTTTTTGAGTGGGGTGCAAAAGAAGGGTAAGATAGTAAGGGATACGGTACTAGACTAACACCTACTTAATTTAATATAAGTAGTTAAGTAGTCAACTAGACTAAATTTTTTATCATAGTACCTTACTAAATTAAGCTGGCGAGCGGCGGGAATCGAACCCGTATCTTCTCCTTGGCAAGGAGATGTTTTACCATTGAACTACGCTCGCTACGGGATATATTTTATAGGGTATATTATATCCGCCTGGGTCGACCGTCTATGTCTGGGTCGACCGTTTCATTTTCTATTATATTAGAGTTTTCTTTTTTTTAATTGTCTGTCAATCAATATTCTAATGGCAATGGAATTTCATAATAATGAAAGAGAAGAGGTAGCAATTCGGAACGCAAATTGCATTTTAATGCGTCTCACAATTCCCATTTTTTCGAAGAAATGGCCTTTTTATTTATTTTGTATCGGGCTACTAAATACTAAACAAATTTAAGAAATGAGAGAATTCAGAATAGCTACCAGAAAGACTAGTCCAATCCATAATGATGTACCGGAAAATACAACGTTTTTATTATTTGACCAACCATCAGGAGAAGCAAATACAAGGGGTACACTAATTACTAACACTGAGGAAGTCGCAATTAATGCAAAAACAGC